GCCTTCCATAGCATCGGGTAACCATACATGAAGGGGGAATTGTGCGGATTTAGCAATCGCACCAACAAATAATAAAGAAGCACACAAAGTAAGAAACAAAGAATTGTACCCATTATTATCAATTAAATGCTTGGCTGTTTCGAAAAAATCCCGAAATTCAAAACTACCCGTTATCCAATAAAGACCTAAGATTCCTAAAAATAAACAAAAATCCCCTACCCGATTAGTTACAAAGGCTTTTTGACAAGCATTTGCCGCAAGGGGTCGTGTGAACCAAAAACCTATTAATAGATACGAACACATTCCAACTAATTCCCAAAAAATATAAATTTGTATCAAATTTGAACTTGTAACTAATCCCAGCATGGAAGCATTAAAAAAACTCATATAAGCAAAAAATCTCAAATAACCTTCATCATGAGACATATAATTGTCACTATAAATAAGAACCATTATTCCAACAGTCGTAATTAATATTAACATAATGGAAGTAAGCGGATCTATCAAGTTACCTAAATCTAAGGAAAAATCATTATTGATGGTCCAAGACCATACATATTGGTAGATAGGACTGCCATTTATTTGCTTAATAGAAAGGATGGCAGAAAAAATCATTATGATACTTAGTAATAAAACACTAAAAAAGGCCCATATCCGACGAATCTTTTTTGTGGCCGCCGGGAAAAGGAGAAGACCCGTCCCTATTCCTATAGGAATCGGAAGGGGAATAAAAGGTATGATCCATGCATCTTGATATGTATGTTCCATAATATTTTTATATTTAGTTTTTTATGAATTTTGTATTTTTTTTTGTTTCCAATTCACCAGTATATGTAATGTATTTCTCGATTTCAAAAGGAGTAAAAGTATGAAAAAGTATGAAATAACTTAACAAGAATATAGTTCAAAATTCTACTCTTATCTTTATTTTTAAAATTGTAACAGTTCTCAAATTCAATATTATAAATTTGATATTCAATTATCAATTAAAATAAAGTAATAAAGTAAATAAAATTAATTAAATAAAAAGATATAAGATTAAGTTAGTATTGAAAAATTATTACTTTACTTTGAATAAAAGAAAAAAAAAAAAGAATTAATATTAATTAAGAATAATTTAAGATATCTAAAGAAAAGATACAGAATCTAATATTTTCAATCATTTTAGTAACACAAAAATTTTGTTTGGATACATACAACAAGAAAAAATGATCAAAAAAAGAAGAATTTTATTCTGATATAGATTCTATGACCTACTAACAACTCAACCTGATCAACATATCATTTAATAAATAAATTACTAAAAAAGACTGGTCTCATTCTATTTTTAGAATTTTAATTAGATATACTTTACTTCCTCAATTATAATTAATAGAAAGAATTTTACAGCGAAGTTTTTTAAAATTAGGTAAGGGTTCTCATCATGTTCTATTTCTTTTTTTATCTAAAATAGAACATGATGAGAATACGCAAATGAACCCCCTTTTTTATTACTAACGGCAAACAACTGGATTTTTATATACATAAATTTGACATCATATAGTATAGTCAATATTTTCATTCGGATATATATAAAATACTAGCCAGTATAAATAACCCCTTCTTCAGATCCAATATTGTATGTAATAGTATTCACATATTATTTTTTTTACTTTTATTAATATTAAACAATAGATGTCTTACACATTTAACTATAACAATGACAAATATCTTATTTGCAAAATGGCAGTTCCGAAAAAACGTACTTCTATATCCAAAAAGCGTATTCGTAAAAATTTTTGGAAAAACAAAGCATCTTGGGCAGCAATAAAAGCTTTTTCTTTAGCAAAATCGCTTTCCACCGGGAATTCTAAAAGTTTTTTTTTGCGACAAACAAAGAAGTAATAAAGTCTTGAAATAATCTTAATCGATATGAAATGAACCAACTAAACTAAATTAAATAATTATTTAATTTAGTTTAGGAAGATGAATAATTACTCAAAATTAAGATTTTTAACTTATCAATTTAAGATATCATTTTATAGTGTTGTATATTGTAGGATACAAATTTTATGTGTACTGAATAAACTCAAAAAAATAAAGCACAAAAACCAAGGTTTCGCCCTTCTCTTTAGTGAGCTTTTGATGGAATGGGGTTTTTCTTTTCCCCACCAATTCATTTTAGAAATTAAATTCTATATCTTATATATTGTATATTATATTGTTATAGTAAAATTATAATCCATTTTTTTATTTGACTCTTTTTGTTATATCTACAGCTCGCTAATTGGTTTGGTAAGTATACTATTCATATTAATATGAATTATTGACACAACACAATAAAAATGACACAACACAATAAAAAAAAAATCCTAAGAATTCGTCAAGTTTGACAAGCTATCAAAATATTTATAACAAACCTTTGGCTGTCTGTAGAAATTTGTGATCCAGAAAATGGAAAAAATGAATAGAAAATAGAAGTTATGGGCATGAATTAAGAGAACCATCCGGTTACAACTCTTCAATGGAAGGCTATTTACTGGATTGTTAAAACTAACGCATCCCTTAATTAAGGTAATTTTTATTCTTAAACGTTCCACTAGTAATTTGGACGTTATTTTCGAATGTTTGTACAAGATATTACATTGAATTGTCTCCTTTAATCTAGCCAATTGAAGACAGATGGGTTATTATGATTTCGAGCAAGCCGCTATGGTGAAATCGGTAGACACGCTGCTCTTAGGAAGCAGTGCTAGAGCATCTCGGTTCGAGTCCGAGTAGCGGCATATTAATAATTTTGAAATACTAGTAAAAAAAATACTAGAATAACTCCTATAATGTATAGAATTACATTCTGTATTTTTGTCCTATTTTAGAACCCTTTTTTAGGATTTTTTATGATATTTTTAACTTTAGAACACGTATTAACTCACATTTGTTTGTCGATTGTTTCAATTGTAATTACAATTTTTTTTATTAACTTATTAGTCCACCAAATTGTAGGGCTATCCCATTCGTCCGAAAAAGGAATGGTAGCTTCTTTTTTATGTATAACAGGATTATTAGTTATTCGTTGGATTTATTCGAGACATTTACCCTTAAGTAATTTATATGAATCATTAATGTTTCTTTCGTGGAGTTTCTCAATTATTTATATGATTCCTTATTTTAGAAATAAAAAAAGTCATTTAAATGTACTAGCAGCACCTGGTACTATTTTTACCCAAGGGTTTGCTACTTCAGGTCTTTTAAGAGAAATGCATCAATCTACAATATTAGTACCTGCTCTACAATCACAGTGGTTAATGATGCACGTAAGTATGATGGTATTGAGTTATGCAGCTCTTCTGTGTGGTTCATTATTATCAGTAGCTCTTCTTGTCATTATATTTCGAAAAAATAGAAATATTTTTTCGAAATATAAGGGATATTATTTACCGATTGGGCCACTTTACTTTAGTGAAATTCAATACATGAATACAAAAAGCAATGTTTTTAAAAACAACATTTTTCGTTCATTTAGAAATTATCACAGGTATCAATTAATTCAGCAATTGGACTGTTGGAGTTCACGTGTTATTAGTCTTGGCTTTATATTTTTAACCATAGGTATTCTTTCTGGAGCAGTATGGGCTAATGAAGCATGGGGGTCATATTGGAATTGGGATCCAAAAGAAACTTGGGCATTTATTACTTGGACAATATTCGCAATTTATTTACATACTAGAACAAATAAAAGTTTGCAAGGCTCAAATTCGGCAATTGTGGCTTCTATTGGTTTTTTTATAATTTGGATATGCTATTTTGGAGTAAATCTATTAGGAATAGGGCTACATAGTTATGGTTCATTTGCATTAACATCTAATTGAAAAAACTTTACGAATAGAATACACAATATATAGAAATAATAGCATATATGAGAAAAGTTTATATGAGTTTTTGAGAATCGTTTGAATCAAGTAGTGTTTCAAACGATTCTCAAAAACAAGAGTATCTGATTAGAATCAAAAGACTTTTTTTGTTTTTATCTATTCTTGTTGATGAAAATTATCTATAAAAGTAATTAGATAGAATAGCCTCTACCTTGTCAATTGATAGTGAGAGAACGAAATCCGGATAAATACCAATACCTATCACGGGTAGAAAGATACAGATTGAAACAAAAAGTTCTCGCGGCCCAGAATCAAAAAAAGAAGAATTAAGAGACTTAAATTGCTTGTATCCATAAAACATTTGACGTAACATAGATAATGAATAAATAGGAGTTAATATCATTCCAATTGCTGTTACAAAAGTAATTAATATTTTTGGCATTAACAAAAATTTTTGGCTCGTAATTAATCCAAAAAAAACCACCAATTCTGCAGCAAAACCACTCATTCCAGGCAAGGCAAGAGAAGCCATTGAAAAGCTACTGAACATTGTAAATATTTTTGGCATTGGGATAGCTATTCCCCCCATTTCGTCAAGATAAACAAGACGTATTCTATCGTAACTCGTTCCTGCCAAGAAAAAAAGTGCAGCACCAATAAATCCATGAGAGATCATTTGTAAAATGGCTCCGTTAAGTCCTGTATCTGTTATGGAACTAATTCCTATAATTATGAAACCCATATGAGATACGGAAGAGTAGGCAATTCTTTTTTTTAAATTGCGCTGACCAAGAGATGTTGAAGCTGCATAGATTATTTGAATTGCACCTACTATTATCAACCAGGGAGAAAATATAGAATGGGCGTGGGGTAATAATTCCATATTGATCCGAACCAATCCATATGCTCCCATTTTTAATAAAATTCCGGCTAAAAGCATACATGTACTATAATGTGCTTCTCCATGGGTATCTGGTAACCATGTATGTAGGGGTATAATCGGCAATTTGACAGCATAAGCAATAAGGAATCCAAAATAAAAAAGTATTTCCAATGCCACAGGATACGGTTGATTGGCTGATGTTTCAAAATTTAATGTCGGTTCATTAGAACCATACAAACCCATACCTAGAACTCCCATTAAAAGAAAAATGGAACCACCGGCAGTGTACAAAATAAACTTTGTAGCTGAATACAAACGTTTCTTACCTCCCCACATGGATAGAAGTAGATAGACAGGAATTAATTCGAACTCCCACATAATAAAAAAAAGTAAAAGATCCCGAGAAGAAAATAATCCTATTTGACCACTGTACATTGCTAACATGAGGAAATGGAACAATCGCGAATCTCGCGTAACTGGCCAAGCTGCTAAAGTAGCTAAAGTAGTGATAAATCCCGTGAGTAAAATAGGTCCTACGGAAAGTCCATCAATTCCTAGTCGCCAGTGAAAATTAAAAAAACGAATCCACTTATAATCCTGCTCTAATTGAATTAAAGGATCGTCCAATTGAAAATGATAACAGAATACATAGGCCGTTATAAGTAATTCTAAGATGCATATACATAAAGTATACCACCTAATAATCTTATTTCCTCTATGAGGAAAAAAGAAAATCAAAGTACCCGCGAATATCGGTAAACCAACAATTATTGTTAACCAAGGAAAATCATTCGTGGTAAAGACAAGATACACTTTGACCATAAAAACCCGTGCTCGAAAGAAAATAATATAATTTTTCGAGTACGGGTTTTGTCGGTAAAGATAGAAATTGGATTCAAGTGGAATTTTCTGAAACGTATCAATAAGCTAGGCCCATACTACGAGTTGTCTCGTGCCATAAATAAACCCGGACACTCAAAAAATCCGTTGGACAAGCGGATTCACATCTTTTACAACCTACACAGTCTTCTGTTCTTGGAGCAGAAGCAATTTGCTTAGCTTTACACCCATCCCAAGGTATCATTTCTAATACATCTGTAGGGCAAGCTCGTACACATTGAGTACACCCTATACATGTATCATAAATCTTTACTGAATGTGACATTGGATCTATAAAAATTTTGAACATTATAAATTCTCGATCTAGTAAAGTAGTAAATTTATTATATATTGTAGACACCAGACGAATCAATGATTTAGATTTACCAGAATCAATCTACTTCTTCGGTATATGCTCATGAATTCATGAAAGAGGACCAAGATACTTTGATTTTTTGCGTTTTATTAATTTATTAAAAAGTACTGTTTATGTGTCACATACTAACTTTAATTGGTGAATATTCCATTTTATATATATATATATGTTACCATTATTTATTCAACAAATTCGATTGATTGATACGGGTTGATTTTCTGTTACGATGAATTGATGAAACAATAGCTAATCCAATAGCTGCTTCAGCAGCTGCAATTCCTATAACAAAAATCGAGAAAATGTCTCCTTTTAATTGACGACTATCAAATAAATCAGAAAATGTTACGAAATTTATGTTAACTGCATTCAGTATAAGTTCAAGACACATAAGCGCTCGAACCATATTTCGACTTGTAATTAATCCATAGATACCAATGGATAATAAATAGGCACTCAAAACAAGTACATGTTCGAGCATCATTGACCAACTCCTTAAAAATCTTGATTCATTTCAATATGAACAACAATTCAACTGATTCAATTCACTAAAATAGAATATAAAAGGTACATAATAAAGGACGGTATTGATTATAGAAAATAGAGTAAACTAAGAATATTTCCGTTTTCTAATTTTATACATGATGAATAAAATACATGAAGAATAAATGGAATTGAAATAAAAGAACGCTTTCCTATAAATTTGCTTAGTAATTATTATTCTTTTTATTTCTAAGTATTTAATTTAATACTGCCGAGCCATAGAAATTGCACCTATCAAAGCAACTAAAAGAATTATCGAAATAAGTTCGAATGGAATAAAAAAATCCGTTGATAAATGAATCCCAATTTGTTGACCATTATTTATTAAGTCCTGCTCTAAAAATTGGTTTGATCTTGTAGTCCAAACAATCCCGTACCATGATGTATCTAGGATAGTAGTAATTAGTAAAACAAAAATACTTGTACAAACTAGTGAAGTAACTCCATCTCCAACGGTCCAAACATGGAAATCGCTGTAATATTCTGAACCATTCATGAACATCACAGCAAATATAATTAATACATTTATTGCTCCCACATAAATAAGGAGCTGTGCAGCAGCGACAAAATAAGAGTTCGATGGAGTATAGAATAAGGATGTACAAACAAGAACCAACCCTAATGAAAAAGCAGAAAAAATGGGATTGGTAAGTAATACTACTCCTAGACCTCCCATTATAAGACCTAACCCCAAAAAAACTATAAGAAAATCATGTATTGGTCCAGGTAAATCCATTCTATGTAAAAAAATTAAGTAGAAATTTTTCATGACCCTATTGACCAAATCAGGAAAAAAAGAAGTTACCCTATTTTTTGATACGTTTTAAATCTATTAAAATCTAATGGGGTGTGGGTGTTGATATAAATATGCCTAGTAATTGGCCAATTGACTACCACTTTTCTATCCGTAAGTTTCGTTCGGAAATTTTTATTGATAGAATTACGGGTATCCATATATATAACCAACTAATATGAATCGATTTTATGAATTTCAATCCAAAACAAATTTGAACTCTCACTATTCTTCGGATTCCAAATTATTTAACAAGCAAAATGAAAGAAGTTTTACTTTACTACATTCAAAATGGAATCTTAATAATAATTAGTAATTGTTTTTGAATCAAGTAGTTTACCCGTGGCTCTTTTTATTTGAGTTAAATTCGTAATTGTTCGAATTGTGTAATCTCCAATCACTGGCATTGGTAACCGACCCAAAGCAATTTGATTATAATTCAACTCGTGACGATCATACGCCGAAAGTTCGTATTCTTCAGTCATTGATAAACAATTCGTTGGACAATACTCAACGCAGTTACCACAAAATATACAGATTCCGAAATCAATACTATAATTAAGCAACCGTTTCTTTCGAATATTGGTTTCCAATTTCCAATCAACAACGGGGAGATCTATAGGACATACCCGAACACATACTTCACAAGCAATGCATTTATCAAATTCAAAGTGGATTCGTCCACGGAAACGCTCTGATGTGATCACTTTTTCATAAGGATATTGGATAGTTACAGGTAAACGATTGGCGTGAGATAAAGTAATCATAAAACTTTGACCGATATACCTTGCAGCTCGTACCGTTTGTTGTCCATAATTCATGAACCCAGTTACCATAGGGAACATATCTTGAATATCAATAAAAAATAGGATGTTTCTTTTTCTTGTTTGAGAGAAGTTCTTAATTTAGAATATTATATGACTTTACAGCGAAAAAAGTTGAGAAGAGGTTGTCAATAATAGATTGCCTAAAGAGATAGGTAAAAGAAATTTCCACCCAAGATTTAATAGTTGGTCCATTCGCATTCTCGGTAGCGTCCATCTTGTTGTGATAGAAATGAACAAGAACAAATAAGCTTTAGCTAATGTAATAAAGGTCCCAATTGTCATTCCAAAGACTCCACCCACTTCATTTATTCCGAAAAGCTCAGAAATTAATATGTATGGAATAGATAGATTCCAGCCTCCCAAGTAAAGGACGGTTACAAATAACGAAGAAACTAGTAGATTTAGATAGGAAGCAACGTAAAATAAACCAAATTTTATACCTGAATATTCAGTTTGATAACCCGCTACTAATTCTTCCTCTGCTTCTGGTAAATCAAAAGGTAATCTTTCGCACTCTGCTAGTGAAGAAATGAAAAAAACAGTAAACCCTATAGGTTGGCGCCACAGATTCCAACCCCAAAAACCATATTTTGACTGCGCCTCAACTATATCAACTGTACTTGAACTGTTAGATAATTATAGTCGGTGATAACATTACTATTCCCATCGCTATTGCAAAACCGTACATGAGACTTAAGCTTCATACGGCTCCTCGATGGCCACAAATAAATCTAAGGACTTTTTCAATATTATCTCGATATTATAGTATAGGGTAGATATAGTGAAGATACATCTAAGAGTCCCAAATTAGACCAATGCAATTCTGTCTGCTATAATAAAAAATGCTTCTGAATTGATCTCATCCCTTATAATTTTTTATTTAGTAATAAATTAACGTTTCACTAAAATACTCATTGGATCGTCTTGTATCAATAGATATTTATTTCGATTCATTTCTTTCAATTATAAAGAAGAATTAGATATTATATTCTATTAATTCAGTTCATGAATAATGACAAGAATTCTATCTGTGTATTAAGATTACAATCCATAAATTAAAAATAGATATATAGAAAAAGGATTACTTCGTTCCTGATAATAATTTGTTAATAAGTGGATAGGAGCATACTCTGAATCGGGATCGTGGGGAAGTACGGCTTGATCATTTCTACCAATTTTAAGTCCCATTAGTATTCCTTTTTTATTATGCAGAAATACCCTTTTGGATAACTTACTTACATTATCTACATTACTAATCCTTTGTGTACTTTAGTATTCCTAATCTTCCACTAAATTTTGTTAGACCCCCGGGGTAATACGTACAATAAAAACCCCATACAGTTGATCTTTTGTACCCGCTTCAAACTAGATATGATGAGTAATCAACCAATCTTGGGGTAATCCTATTGGTTCGACTGTATTATATTTACGTACGTTTAACTCTTGTACCTAGGGAATGAGACTCAATCTTTTTTTTTTTACTGCCAATTTATAAGCTGTTTTGTTTCACTCATATAACTATCTGGTTTAGTTCATCGCCCCAAATGATAAATAAAAAAATGAAGATATGTATTCAATACATTCCACTTTTCCTAGAACGAAAAAAGGTAGGTAAAAATGAAGTAATGTCCCAACGAATCGCACGTAGAGATATTGATAACACACATGGAGTTAATGGTATTTCATAACTAATTGATTGAGCAGCAGCTCGTAGACCACCTAAAAAGGAATATTTATTATTTGATCCATATCCTGACATAAGAAGTCCAATAGGAGCAATACTGGAAATAGCAATCCATAAAAAAACTCCTATACTGAGATCGGCTAAAACAAGGTGATAGCCAAAAGGAATTACTAAATAACTTAGTAAAATGGCTATCACCGCTATAGATGGCCCGATACTGAATAAACGAATATCTCCTCTAGATGGGAGAAGATCTTCTTTGAAAAGTAATTTGGTACCGTCTGCTAGAGCTTGAAGAATTCCCAAAGGACCCGCGTATTCGGGTCCAATACGTTGTTGTACCCCTGCGGATATTTGCCTTTCCAACCATACAATTACTAGAACCCCTATTATAATTCCCAATACAAGAGTAAAAGTGGGAACAAGTAACCACACGAGTCCGTAAACTTCTTTTAAGGATTCCGATCTGGAAAAAGAATTGATAGCTTGTAGTTTTGTCGTATCAATTATCATTTCAACGATCAACTTCTCCCATAATAATATCTATACTACCTAGTATTGTCATAATATCGGCCAATTTCATTCTTTTAACTAATTGAGGAAGAATTTGCAAATTGATAAAACCAGGTGGGCGAATTTTCCATCTCCAGGGAAAAATACTCCGATCTCCTACTAAAAAAATCCCCAATTCTCCCTTTGGGGCTTCTACTCTCACATAAAGCTCTTGTTTAGATAATTCAAAAGTGGGCGAAGGTTTTTTACTAATGAATCGATAATCAAAATCATTCCATTCGGAATCCTTTGCTCTATCAAAGCGACGTACCTCTAAATTCTCATAGGGCCCCCCCGGAATTCCTTCCAGAGCTTGTTGAATAATCTTTATGGATTCCGTCATTTCACTAATTCGGACTAAATAACGAGCTAATGAATCTCCTTCTTTTTGCCACTGTACTTCCCAATCAAATTCGTCGTAACATTCATAATGATCGACTTTACGAAGATCCCATTGAATTCCGGAAGCTCGTAGCATTGGTCCTGATAAACCCCAATTTATTGCTTCTTCTCCACCAATAATGCCCACGCCTTCAACTCGTTCCAAAAAAATAGGATTGCGCGTAATAAGCTTTTGATATTCCGTAACCCCTGTTAAAAAATAATCACAGAAATCCAAACATTTGTCTATCCAGCCATAAGGTAGATCCGCAGCGACCCCCCCGATACGGAAATAATTATGCATCATTCGCATACCTGTGGCAGATTCGAATAGGTCATATATTAATTCCCTTTCTCGGAAAATATAAAAGAAAGGAGTCTGCGCACCAATATCTGCCATAAAAGGGCCAAGCCATAATAAATGAGAAGCTATACGGCTCAGTTCTAGCATAATTATTCTAATATAGCTTGCTCTTTTTGGTACTTGAATATTTCCCAACTGTTCTGGTCCATTTACCGTTATTGCCTCTGTAAACATAGTCGCTAAATAATCCCAGCGTGTTACATAAGGAAGGTATTGTATAATTGTTCGATTTTCCGCAATTTTTTCCATTCCTCTGTGTAAATAACCCAATATGGGTTCACAGTCAATAACATCTTCCCCATCTAGAGTAACGACGAGTCGAAGAACACCGTGCATTGATGGGTGTTGAGGACCCATATTGACTATCATGAGATCTTTTCTTGTAGTTTGTACAGTCATCTATTTTTCCCCAATTAATTATTCTACGGATTGCTCAAAACGAAATAAAGTTCATCAAAATTCAAAAAAAATTATTGAATTTCAAGTATAATATAAATCGAATAAATCAAATAGAATCTTCAAATTAAATTAACGAGTTTTTAACTCCCGAATACTCAAATTACTAATTAATTGTTTATAACGTACTTTGTTTTTCTTTGACAAATAAGCCAATAGCCGTTGACGTTTTCCCAGAATTTTTCGTAGACCTCTCTGAGATAAAAAGTCTTTTCTGTGTAATTCCAAATGGGAAGTAAGTCTACGTATTTTATTGGTGAAGCTGAATACTTGAAATTCAACGGATCCCTTGTTTTCTTTTTTTTCTTCTTGCGAAATAGCTGAAACGAATAAGTTTTTTATCATAATAAAAATTCCCCTTTTTTACAAATCAAATACAAATATGGATTTACTGATCACCAATAATAGTCCCAACTATTCTTTATTTGTTATACACAACAAACTGAATTGATTCACCCTTTTTTATTATAAAAAGGGTGAATCAATTCAATAATAAAAAATTTTCAAATTATTTAGATATATATTAAGTATATTTCTAACCCACAAAAGATAAAAGTTTAGACCGAAGATAAGAGAAAATTATGACGATTCATTACTAGATCTAATTCTAAGCTAATATAAAGTCATTAAATCAATATCATGTACCAGAATGAAATATAACACAAAACGTTTGTATATTTATTTGTCTTCATATACCACATGATCCATGTAAATGTACCATTACCTAATTATCAATCATGGATACATATGTATTCTTGACATACTGAAACGACTACCATTATTGGTATCAAACCAATAGCGATTCATACAAGCTAAATCTTCTAATCGATAATTGGGCCAAAGAAAGGATTTGAATTTTAAAAAATTATTTATATCTACATCAAGATTCTTATCCTTATAAAAAGATGGCTCACAGTTTCTTGTACTATTTTCATTGGAAAATTCTAGGTTTCTATCCCTAACCTTGAAATTTTTCGAATTTAAACAAATTTGAATTCTCAATTCTCTCCGACGTCTGGGAGATAAAATATTTTCAGGAACAAGAAAATATTTATTATTTTCGTCTTGATTCCCAAACAAAATTTCATGTCGTGCAATGGATTCAGTAAGACCCTTGTTATCAACATTTATTTTTTTTTTGTATGTTTGGTACTTACTCTTATGCACCTGCAACATCGCTATGGTTTGGTACATGATAAACAGTCCATCCCATTTTATGGATATCCGAGCTGGCTCAATAAACAACAGTCTTCTTTTTATCAATTTTATAAGAGTTGTAGCCTTCGGAATCAGCATTACATCCAGACTCATTTCGTCTCTTTTAATAGAGGATATCGCGATTTCCTTTGGATTTTTCAATCTAAGGAGTAGACAATATATCTTAATATTGTTGATGATTTTTTGGTTAAAAGAATTATCCCATCTCAATTGAAAAAGAAAATATTTTTTCAGGAAAAAATCCAATTCTGCTGCTATGTTGCTCTTAGATTTCTTTTTATTTATGTTGTTTTGAATGTTTGATCTATCAAAATCTTTTTTACCATCTTTTTTTTTTTTTAATGGATCAGATCCCGGATTATTTTTATTTTGTGCATATGATACAAGATCTCCTCGGACGGGCTTTTGTTTTTCTTCTTGATTTCTATTCTCTAATTCAAGAGATTTGTTTTGATTATATGATATATGAAGATCCTTTTTTTGCTTTTTTTTTATATTCAATTTTAAAAGAAGCAATTTAAGTGGTATGATCCAAGGTTTAATTTTATATACATCATAAAATAATAGAAATTCTGGGAAAAACCAAAGTTCGCGATTCGATATAGACCCGTTTAGTATTTCTTCATTCATTCCCATCCAGTCAAAAAAGACTTTTGTTTGATTGGCTGAGTCAATTTGTTTATGAATCGGGAGATTCATAAAATCTTTATTATCCGTTTTCTTTTTTTCCATTTGGTCTATTATTTGATAATAATTAATCTGAGACTTCATTTTTTTAGTAATGTTGGTACTGGCTCCAATATCTATATTTGTCCATTCTGCAATATTGCTCTTTTTTCTAAGACAAAAACGAAAAGTTCTCCAATCAAGATATTTTCTATCCGGATTTTGATCTCTATCAATAACATAGTCTTCTCTTAGATAATTACTAAGATCTATATCGCCCGGCAAATCAAAAATTTCAGAATTATATGGATTATAATTATATAAAATCCCGCCGACCCGATTTACTTGTAATGGTAACCCATAAAAAGATGAGCTACTCTTATTTTCATAATGAATATATTTATTTGATAAAAGAGCATATTTGTAGTTTTTTAATTTCTCTCCTCGGCTCGGTAATGAATTTACTCCATAATTCTTTTCCTTCTCGTAATGAATTAATGGCTCTTTTTCATATAAATCAAAATTGTTTGAGTTTGCCAAATTTTGATTTATTCTATTTCGCCATTTTTGCGGTACTAATCCAGACCAGCTAGTTTGAGATAAATTGTATTGATATTGATCATTACCCATTAACCAGCTTTGCCATTCATTCATTCCAAAATCGTGAAATTTTTTATGTCTTGATTCAGAATCAAATATTCCTTGTGTTTCAAAAAAAATCTTTATTTTATTCTTAATAAAAGGAATTGTTCCATGATATTGAAATAAGGATTTCAAGTAATGCTTGTTACTAACTTGTATTTGTGATAATTTGTAAAATACATATGCTTGTGACAAAGAAGAGAGGTCACACAAAATCTGCGATTTATTACTAGTATTAGTAGTCTTAAAAGTGGATTTTTTTATATTTATAGTCGAAATAAAATGAATTGGATTTTTATTTGTTTCATCATTGTAACTATATTTATCAGTAATTTTTTTTTTTGATTGAAGTAAAATTTCTATATTCCTTCTAGGAATTCTAGGAATATTAATGATACGTAAAAAGATATCTATGTATATCTTTTCAATACAAAAATTCCAAAAATAATGACATTTACGTATTAGTCGGGCCCTTCCTCTTTTTACTATCTGCCAAAAAATTTTTGACTGTTCTAATCTTTTATCATCCCAAGTTGTTTCGTTAGGACGAATATTTATATCTTTAGTTATAAATATATTTTTCTTGTCTTTTGTTATTTTTTCGATTTGATTTCGGATTGTATTTGTTCTATCAGCCATATCTTTCATTTTTTTTTCTGTCAGTGAATAATTTGTCCAATCAGTCGATCGAATTTGAATAGACAATTCCGGAATCATCTGATTTCTTTTTATCAATAATTTTTTCGTTTTCTTTCTATTTGAATTCGATTCAGATACTTCCTTCAATTCAAATAATGAAATGGAATTTCGTTTTGTAAGTTCTTTCATTATTTTTTTTATAAATTGAACTTTTTTTGTAACCCATTTTGTTTTTTCGTTTGATACTTTTCCAAACCATTTTGTTCTTTCTTTTATCATTTTTAGGGCTAGAAAACTTTTCGTTTTTACTTTTTTAAGTTTTTTTTGTTGTTGTTTCCAAATAGGCTGAAAAAAGGAAGGTCCTTTTCGAGGAGAACCAAAAGGTACTTCTGCTTCCATTCCCCAAACTGTTAAAAAACAAAAATTTTGTTTTTTCTCTTTATTTTTTATTGAATTTTGAGATTGTAACTTAGCTCGGTGCCACGGTTTTAGACAGAAAGGAAATAGGATCTTTATCTGAATCCCGTCGGTTAACCAATTTTTTGGAAATTCATTTTCTGATAATTGAACACCATTATAAGTGCACTTAACATGCATTTCTCTATTCCACTCTTCCAAATCTTCATGCCACTCGGCAGGTTGAAATACTAGGATACGCCCGATATTTTTAGCTATTATCAATGAAGGCAATACTATCTTTTTTCTAAAAATTGACTGAGTTACTAACATATAACCCCTTATTGCTTGAGCAAATAGAATGGTATCCCAAGTTTCTGCTATTGTTATACGTTCATTTTCTTTTTTATTTTTATCTTTTTCTTTCGCCTCTTGCTCTTCCGAATCCGGAATTCGGAATTCTGTGCCCTCTACAATCCAATTCCTGAAAATGAAATTCAACATTCGATCGATATCAAAAGATAAAACAAAAATTTTGTCTATTCTGTCCAAAAAAAGTGGCGAATGTACTGTTGTTTGAAACAGCTTCCAAGTAACCGTTTTCCGTCTTTGAGCACGCATGGATCCTTTAATTATGTCTCGACGAAAATCTGATTGTTGTGAATAACGTATCAAAGCCACCTCATCTACTTGATCACGATTACTGGTGTTATTTTTATTCGTTTCGTTATCAGTAAAAATCACTACACGTTTGGCTTTTCGTGAACGAATACCACGATCCTCGGTTGCCTCTTCCTCTTCTTCCTCTTCTTCCAAATCATCAATCAATTTGTATGACCACCGAAGAACCTTTTTTCTTATTTCCTTTATTCGTTTTCCAATCTGTTTTTTTCGAACTATTTGGTCATTGGAATTTGGTTTATTAAAATGTGGTTTAATTACATCGAATAAATATTTTGATTGATTTTGCGAATCAAACCTTTCTTGTTCTGAAAGTAAAAAAGTATCTTTTATTTTAGTAATGGATTCCCCATCAAATTCACTTATAGGAGTTGATAATCGGTCAATGTCTTTCAATTTCAATAACGACTTTCGTATATCTTTTTTTTTTTTCAATTCTTTAGAATGAGTAGGAAAGATGTCATGAAGTTTATTTATCCAAAAAGTGTCTCTGAGATCTTCTATCGAAGGTATTAAATACTCGTTCATGCTTGAACGTGAGTACAATTCTTTAATTGTTCCACGACAGGGTCCGTTCAAAAGAGGATCATATATTTTCGGTAAGCATTCTTGTTCATTCTCATCATTGCACAATCTGGTTCTTTTTTCGAGTACATCCATAACAAGAAACCCCTTGTCTAGAACCGCTATTCGATTAAAAAGTTCGTTACTGAGATTTTTTCGCTTTTCGTCATTGGTAGAAACCCAATTATTATATGACTCTTCATAGGATCTCTTTTCTGTCATACACAAAAGCATCTTCTGTTGTATCATTTCCAAAAATGTTGACAAGCTGGGCAGATATGTAAAAGATATTTTTTGTTTTCCATCACTTTGACATGTATAAAAAAAATATTGTGACATTTCATTTCTTACAGCGTTTTCAAACAGATCATTTTTTATATAACGCAATGGACGATTCCACCGTTTATAGTCGAAAAGAAGAGTCACAAGGGGTTTTTCAAACCAGAAGACGTTTTTCTCTTCTTTCTCTTTTTTTTTTTTTAACTCAAAATTGTCTTGATTTCCATCAAGATAATAATTTTCTGGGCTATTCTTAGAGTATTTCTCTTTGTTGAATTCATCCTTTGTTTTTTCCTTTCCGTTCAAATTAACTTGGATTTCTTCCGTTTCCTCTATTTTGTCCAGAACCTCCCTTTCTTCTAAACAAAGGAAAGGGTCTTCTTCGGCGGATTCCTCTTGTTGCTGGTTAGTCCCCCTTTCGAACATTCCTATATCTGTTTCTTCCTCATTTTTCCCCCTTTCTTCCCTTTTTGAGGTTTTTTTAAGTTTCTTAGTGACAAGAGGCAACGGCATTCTGCCTAAATAGTAGATACAGGTAATAAATAATAAAATACTAAAAATTCGAGCCATAAAGTTTTTCAATTCTGAGACAAGGTACTTATTCGATCTAATCAAATTATTTTGTCGTATCCAGAATAATATCAATTCAACCCATTTCATGAATAAAATGTGACCAATTAACCAACCAACAAAACTACTTGTTACAAAAAAAATCTTGTTGTTGTATCGAAACATATAAATGTTGATTAATCTGGCTAGCGTTGAACTTGGTAAAATGAAATGGTTGAATAATTGAAAAATGAGATTATTCAAGAATATACACTGAATG